CTGTGTGTGTGTGTGTGTGTGTGTGTGTATTTTTGTTTGATTTTTGTAAAGGGTGAAAAGGCAGGGCTAATTCGGCTAAAATGGTGTGGTGTGATGGATGAATGATGAATGGATGATGAATGTTTGTATGATTGTAGGAAATTATGGCTATATTTTTTGTTTTAACGAATGAAAAAAATTATCAAGATAAAAAAAGCAATGGAAAATATGAGTTTAGCTGGGAATCCCAGGAAATTGTAAATAAATAAGTTATGTCCGGACACCATTACACTATCTGGTACCTGTTAAGGTATAAAGCGCGAGGGCCATGAATGGGGTCAAAGTGCATCAGTGTCAAGTTTGAGACGGCCTTATCCTTCGACCATGACATTATGGGCGCTGGGCCGGTACGCAGCTCGGTAGTCATGTGATGGACATGTCAAGAGGAAAGATAACTCCTGCTACGCACTGGAAGGGTTTATTGAAAGGACTCTTAAAAGAAACAAAGAATAGAAGAGAAGAAATGCCGCGATAACGAGGTAGAAGGAGGAGCGTCCATCCCCAGCACTTGTATCTGTGAAGAGCAAGGAGGTAGGAGGGTGGTAGGTATGGACCTGAAGTTACAACCGGTGGCGCAAAAGAGCAAGTTGGGCTTCGAGGGTTAGAGGGGAAGTATGTCCTTGAAGACAATAACCTAAAGGGGAGCAGACGTTGAGTAGCTCGGTTCTCGTGAGAATCACGATCAATAGATAACCAGGTTCTCTGGCTTGGGTGTACTGGAAGGCTGTTGGTAGAGAGCTGTGTTTTAGGAGGTGGGCGAATGTCATGTCTAGGAGCATGCAAAGGAGTACTGTGACATTAGTCGTGTGCGTGGAGAGCATTGTTAGGTACAGTTTAGTCGGAGCCGATCTTGTGTGACGCTTGTGTTCTAATGAGGGGGGACTACCTGGGTGAGGGGTACGGGAGTAGAAATGGGGGGAGGAAAATTGAGGTCTGAATATCATGTCATGGGTTGAAGTGTTTGGGATTGGGTTGGGGGAGAGGTTGGGAGTTAAGTGGAATATCCTACATTAACGTAATGTTTAATGGGGTATATAACTGTAATGCGAAGTATTACATACCCTGGAGTGCACTAAAAAATAGTGCTGGGGGGGAGGGGGGGGGTCTTTAAAGGAGGGATTTGGGCGGTTCCTGTAGTTAAATTTTTGTAACGAGAGCTTTTCAGGCTTTAGATCCCGGAGAGTGGCCGGGCGGGAATTATGATGAAGTTTGTCCTATTATTCGGCTTGTTTTTTGTTTTGGGCGGGCTGGCGGTTTCGTCGAATCCTTCTCCGTATTATGGGGTAGTTGGGTTGGTTATGGCGTCTGTTGCTGGGTGTGGGTGGTTGGTGAGCTTGGGTGTGTCGTTTATGTCCTTGGTGCTGGTTATGGTTTATTTGGGGGGAATGTTGGTGGTGTTTGTTTATTCGGTTTCGTTGGCAGCGGACCCCTATCCTAAGGGTTGGGGGGATTGAGGGGTGGTTGGGTATGGACTTGGGATGGGCTTGGTTGTGGTGGTTGGGGTTGTTTTGGGAGGTCTTTATGAGGTTTTGGTTAGTGTGGGCACGGTTAATAATGCTGGTTTAGGGCTGGTTCGGCTGGATTTTGGTGGGGTGGCAATGTTTTATTCGTGGGGGGCGGGTCTGTTTTTAATTGGTGGATGGGGGTTGTTGCTGACTTTGTTTGTGGTTTTGGAGCTTGTGCGGGGGTTGTCTCGGGGGGCAATTCGGGCTGTTTAGGGAGCTCAGAGAGTAGTTTAATTAAAATGCCAGCTTTGGGAGTTGGTGATGAAGGTTGGACCCCTTTCTTTCTGAAATTCGGCTAAAATGGTGTGGTGTGATGGATGAATGATGAATGGATGATGAATGTTTGTATGATTGTAGGAAATTATGGCTATATTTTTTGTTTTAACGAATGAAAAAAATTATCAAGATAAAAAAAGCAATGGAAAATATGAGTTTAGCTGGGAATCCCAGGAAATTGTAAATAAATAAGTTATGTCCGGACACCATTACACTATCTGGTACCTGTTAAGGTATAAAGCGCGAGGGCCATGAATGGGGTCAAAGTGCATCAGTGTCAAGTTTGAGACGGCCTTATCCTTCGACCATGACATTATGGGCGCTGGGCCGGTACGCAGCTCGGTAGTCATGTGATGGACATGTCAAGAGGAAGATAACTCCTGCTACGCACTGGAAGGGTTTATTGAAAGGACTCTTAAAAGAAACAAAGAATAGAAGAGAAGAAATGCCGCGATAACGAGGTAGAAGGAGGAGCGTCCATCCCCAGCACTTGTATCTGTGAAGAGCAAGGAGGTAGGAGGGTGGTAGGTATGGACCTGAAGTTACAACCGGTGGCGCAAAAGAGCAAGTTGGGCTTCGAGGGTTAGAGGGGAAGTATGTCCTTGAAGACAATAACCTAAAGGGGAGCAGACGTTGAGTAGCTCGGTTCTCGTGAGAATCACGATCAATAGATAACCAGGTTCTCTGGCTTGGGTGTACTGGAAGGCTGTTGGTAGAGAGCTGTGTTTTAGGAGGTGGGCGAATGTCATGTCTAGGAGCATGCAAAGGAGTACTGTGACATTAGTCGTGTGCGTGGAGAGCATTGTTAGGTACAGTTTAGTCGGAGCCGATCTTGTGTGACGCTTGTGTTCTAATGAGGGGGGACTACCTGGGTGAGGGGTACGGGAGTAGAAATGGGGGGAGGAAATTGAGGTCTGAATATCATGTCATGGGTTGAAGTGTTTGGGATTGGGTTGGGGGAGAGGTTGGGAGTTAAGTGGAATATCCTACATTAACGTAATGTCTAATGGGGTATATAACTGTAATGCAAAGTACCACATGGCTTAATAATAAGCAGAAAAAGCCTAGTGGGGGGGAAGGGGGGGTACCCTTTCGCTGGGGTAACTCTAAGAAGGGGTATAATCTTCAATCTTTGGTTTACAAGACCAATGTTTTTATAAACTATTAGAGTTAGCTAGAGTTTAAGCATCTTGTTCTCTAAGATGGAGGCGAGGGGGAAGAGGACTAGGATGATTGTGAAGTAGGAGATTGAGGCTAGCTGTCCAATGATGATGAAGGGGTGTTCGACTGGTTGGCTGCCTACTCAGGTGAGAATGAGGAGGTTGGCTACTAAGGCTCAGAATAGGATTTGTGAAAGAGGGCGGAAGGTTATTGAGCGTAGTTTTGATGTGTGTAGTAGGGGGATGAGGAATAGGACTAGGACGGAGGCGGCTAGGGCGAGTACTCCGCCTAGTTTGTTTGGGATGGATCGAAGAATGGCGTAGGCAAATAGGAAGTACCATTCGGGTTTGATGTGTGGTGGTGTTGCCAGAGGGTTGGCTGGTGTGAAGTTTTCTGGGTCTCCTAGTAGGTTAGGGGCAAATAGGGCTAGGGAGACTAGAAGAGTGAGTATGAGAACGAAGCCTAAAATGTCTTTGATGGAGTAGTAGGGGTGGAATGGGATTTTGTCGCAGTCTGAGGGGATTCCTAGGGGGTTGTTTGATCCTGTTTCGTGGAGGAAGGTGAGGTGGACTAGCGTGAGTCCTGCGATGACGAACGGCAGGAGGAAGTGAATGGCAAAGAATCGGGTTAGGGTGGGGTTGTCTACTGAGAAGCCGCCTCATAGTCATTCTACCAGGGTTTGTCCGACGTACGGGATTGCTGAGAATAGGTTTGTGATTACTGTGGCCCCTCAGAATGATATTTGGCCTCAAGGTAGGACATAGCCTACAAAGGCAGTGGCCATGAGGGCTAGGAGGAGTACGACTCCGATGTTTCATGTTTCTTTGTTTAGGTAGGATCCGTAGTAGAGTCCTCGGCCAATGTGGAAGTAGATGCAGATGAAGAAGAATGAAGCTCCGTTTGCATGTAGGTTGCGGATTAGTCAGCCAAATTGGACGTTTCGGCAGATGTGGGCAACGGATTCGAAGGCTAGATTGGTGTCTGCCGTGTAGTGCATGGCTAGTAGTAGGCCTGTGATGATTTGTGTGATTAGACAGATGCCTAGAAGGGAACCAAAGTTTCATCAAGTTGAGATGTTGGACGGTGTTGGGAGGTCAACCAGGGAGTCGTTGATGATTTTGAGTAGGGGGTGATTTTTACGAAGATTGGGTGTCATTAATGGGGTCTAGTGTATGGATGTGAGGAGGATAAGGATGGACAGGGCAAAGGCTCCTAAATAGGACTTGATTAAGCCTGAGTGTAGGGGGGCAGTGGCTTTGGTTATTGTTAGTTGTAAGTTGGCTAGTCCTTCTGGGCCTAGGAGTTTGAATCAGGAGAGGTCGATTAGGTGTGAGGCAATGTTTTGTCCTCCGGTTAGAAGGTTTGTTGAAGTAAGGCGGTGTGTTAGGGGGTTGAAGTAGCCTAGGGAGAGGGAGAAGTTGTATAATGGGCTTTGTTTTGTAAGAATGAGGGTTTGGGTTGTTTTTGATAGTTCTAGTGCGATAGCGATTCCCAGTATTGTTACTGCCAGGGCTGTGATTTTAATTGAGAGAGGTATGGTTGTGGGTGGTGTTTTTGTAGGTGGGATGTACGAGGTAATGAGGAAGCCCGCTATAATGCTTCCTAGGGCGAGTCGGGTGATTGGGGAAGTTACTGAGGGGTTGTTTTCGTTTACTGGTGTGAGTGGGGGAATTCGTACGGACCCGGCCTGTACTAGCACGGTTATGCGGATTGTGTATACTGCGGTAAAGGATGTGGCAAGCAGGGTTAGGGTTAGGGCTCAGGTGTTTAAGTAGGAGGTGTTTAGGCTTTCGATGATCTGGTCCTTTGAGTAGAAGCCTGCGAGGAATGGGGTTCCTATTAGGGCTAGGTTGCCAATGGTGAGGCAGGAGGTGGTGGTTGGCAGTATTTTCTGCAGGCCGCCTATTTTTCGGATATCTTGTTCTCCATTGAGGCTGTGGATGATGGAGCCGGAGCACAGGAATAGCATGGCTTTAAAGAACGCATGGGTTGAGATGTGTAGGAAGGCTAGCTGTGGTAGGTTCAGTCCGATTGTTACTATTATTAGGCCCAGTTGGCTTGAAGTGGAGAAGGCAATGATTTTTTTGATGTCGTTTTGTGTTAGGGCGCATGTGGCTGCAAATAGGGTGGAGAGAGCGCCGAGACATAGGCACAGGGTCAGGGCGGTTTGATTGTTGTTGAACAGAGGGTGGGTTCGGATGAGTAGGAAGATTCCGGCTACTACTATGGTGCTGGAGTGGAGTAGTGCGGATACGGGGGTCGGGCCTTCTATGGCTGATGGGAGTCAGGGGTGGAGTCCGAATTGGGCAGATTTGCCTGTTGCGGCTAGAATTAGGCCTAGGAGTGGGAGGGTGGGGGTTTGTTGTGGGGAGGTGAGTTGTTGGATTTCTCAGGTGTTTATGGAGTAGGCCAATCAGGCCATGCAGAGAATCAGGCCGACGTCCCCGACTCGGTTGTATAGCACGGCCTGGAGGGCTGCTGTATTGGCTTCCGCCCGGCCGCCTCATCAGCTGATGAGGAGGAATGATATGATTCCTACTCCTTCTCAGCCGATGAATAGTACGAATAGGTTGTTGGCGATGATTAGGATGAGTATTGCGATTAGGAACAGTAGGAGGTATGTGAAGAATTTTGTGATGTGGGGGTCTGAGGCTATGTATCATGTTGCAAACTGTAGGATGGATCATGATACGAATAGGGCAATTGGGAAGAACGTGAGCGAGTAGAAGTCTATTTTTAGGCTGATAGGGATTTTGAAGTTTGTGATGAATTTTCATTCTCATAAGGTTAGGAGGCATTCTGTCCCTGAGTAGATGTGGATTGTTATTGGGATGAGGCTGATCAGGAAAGAAGCTTTTACTGTGTTAGTGATGCTGGTTGGGGTGTTTTTGAGCTTGCTCGATAGGAGGGGGAAGATGATGGGAGAGGAGAGGGTAGTTAGGGTGAGGAGTATGGAGGCGATTAGGATTAGGGATAGATCCATTACTTTCACTTGGATTTGCACCAAGATGGGTGGCTCCTAAGACCATTGGATTACTGTTATCCTTTGAAAGCAAGGGGACTGAGGTTTCATGCTCAGATGCAGGAGTTAGCAGCTCTTGTTGGTTATACCTCCCCTCGGCAAGTAAGAAGGTTTTAACTTCTATCTTTAGGATCACAGTCTAACGTTTGGGTTGAAACTATACTTGCATATGGGGGCGCCAGAGATGAGCTCGGGTTTGAAGATAAGGAGGATTATAGGGATTATGTGTAGGGCTATGAGGAGGTGCTCTCGTGTAGAGGAGTTTTGAATGGATGTGATGTGGGATGGGAGCGCCCCTCGTTGGGTTATTGTTAGCATGTATAGGGTGTATGAGGCGGTTAGTAGGATTGCGGTCCCTGTTAGGAGGATTGTTAGGTGGGATCAATTGAAAAGTGCGATTATAATGGTTAGTTCTGCTATGAGGTTGGTTGTTGGGGGGAGTGCCATGTTTGTTAGGTTGGCTAGCAGTCATCAGGTGGCTATAAGGGGTAGGATGGGTTGAAGGCCTCGGGTTAGGAGGAGGATTCGGCTTTGTGTCCGTTCGTAATTAGTGTTGGCCAAGCAGAATAGTATTGAGGAGGTTAGTCCATGTGAGATTATCAGGATTATTGCCCCTGAGAATGCTCATTGAGTTTGGATTATGGTTGCGGCAATGACTAGGCCCATGTGGCTGACAGAGGAGTAAGCGATTAGGGCTTTTAGGTCGATTTGTCGTAGGCAGATGGCGCTAGTTATTAGTGCGCCTCATAGGGCCAGGGTGATGAACGGGTAGTGAAGGTTGTTCAGTGATGGGTTTACCAGGGCTGTGAATCGTATAATGCCGTAGCCTCCGAGCTTTAGTAGGAGGGCGGCTAAGAGCATGGAGCCAGCAATTGGGGCTTCTACGTGGGCTTTGGGTAGCCATAAGTGGAGGCCGTATAGGGGGGCCTTGACCATGAAGGCGAGAAGTAGGGCTGAGCTGGCTACCAGGCTTGATCAAGAAGTTGTTATTGTTGAGTGTGAGAGCTTTAGCATGGGGAAGTATAAGGTGCCAATTTGGTTGTGCAAGTGGATAATGGCGATTAACAGGGGGAGTGAGCTGGCGAGTGTGTAGAATAAGAGGTAGATACCGGCATTCAGTCGTTCTGGTTGGCTGCCTCATCGGGTGATGAGTAGTAGGGTTGGAATTAGGGTGGCTTCGAATGCAATGTAGAAGAGCATGAGCTCTGAGGCTGAGAAGGCTAATAGGATGGAGGGTTGGGCTAGGACTACTGTCGTGATGAAGATTCGTTTGCGGATAGTGGGTTCTCGTTCTAGGTGGTTTTGGCTTGCTATGAGCATGAGGGGAAGCAGTCAGCAGGACAGCACTAGCAGCGGAGAGGAAATTTGGTCAATGGCGGTTCAGGGAGACAAGCCTTTGTTGGGGTAGTATGTTGGTACTAGTCATTGTAGGCTGATGGTGGCGATTAGCAGGCTATATGCTGTGGTGTTAGTTCATAGGTGTTTGCGATGGGAGAGGAAGGTTAGCGGGAGGAGTATAATAGTTGGAATGATGATTTTTAGCATTGGAGCAGGTTGAAGTTGTGGAGGTGGTCGGAGCCGTGGGTGCGGGTGGAGGCTACGAGAAGAGCGAGCCCTGTGCCCGCCTCGCAGGCGGAGAAAGTAAGCATAAGGATGGGTAGGAGGGTTGGAGCTGGTGTTTGTGCTTGGATGGGTCATATTGATAGGGCGATGTATATGGACAATATCATGCTCTCCAAGCATAGTAGGGCCGAGATTAGGTGGGTTCGGTGGAAAGCCAGGCCCAGGCTGCTTAAGGTGAAGGCTGCGTAGAAGCTTAAATGTAGGAGGGTCATGAAGAAAGTTATAGGGTGTGAGCTATAATCTGTTGAGTCGAAATCAACTGTCTTGGTTAGACTAACTTTCTTATTCTGCCCATTCTAGCCCCCCTTGGACTCATTCGTAGATCAGTCCTAGGGTGAGAAGGAGGATTAAGGTGGTTGCTCAGATTAGGGTGGTGGTGGGGTCTTGAAGTTGGGTGGCTCATGGGAGGGGGAGTAGAAGGGCGATTTCTAGATCGAATAGTAGGAATAGAATGGCTACTAGGAAGAATCGGATTGAGAAGGGTAGTCGGGCGGATCCTAGTGGGTCGAAACCGCATTCATATGGTGATAGTTTTTCTGAGTCTGGGTTTATTTGGGCGATTCAGAAGTTTAGTGCGGTTAAGGCTAGGCTTAGGGTTAGGGACAGGGCGATTATGAATGTAATTATGTTCATTGCTCTTCTCTGGGGTTGCACCAGATTTTAAGGATTGGAAGTCGATTGTAATAAGTATACTAGAAGAGCAGGATCCTCATCAGTAGATGGACATGTAAAGGAACAGTCAGACAACATCTACAAAGTGTCAGTATCAGGCAGCTGCCTCGAAGCCAAAATGGTGGTTTGGTGTGAAGTGGTATTTGATTAGGCGTAGGAGGCATACGAGCAGGAATGTAGAGCCGATGATTACATGGAGGCCGTGGAATCCGGTAGCCACAAAGAAGGTTGAACCGTAAACGCTGTCTGCGATGGAGAATGGGGCTTCGTAGTATTCTATGCCTTGAAGGCCGGTGAAGTAGAAGCCTAGGAGAATTGTGAGGGTAAGGGCGTGGATTGCTTGTTTTCGGCGTGCCTCTATGATGCTGTGGTGGGCTCATGTGATCGTAACTCCTGAGGCTAGTAAGATGGCGGTGTTAAGGAGGGGCACTTCTATGGGGTCCAGGGGTTTGATTCCTACGGGTGGTCACTGTCCTCCTAGCTCAGGGGTAGGGGCTAGGCTTGAGTGGAAGAAGGCTCAGAAGAAGCCTAGGAAGAAAAAGGCTTCAGATGTGATGAACAGGATTATTCCGTAACGTAGGCCTTTCTGGACGGTTGGAGTGTGGTGCCCTTGGAATGTACTTTCTCGTACGATATCTCGTCATCATTGGAATATTACTAGGAGGGTTGACAGGAGGCCGATGGCTAGGAGGTAGGGGGAGTTGTAGTGGAATCACATGGTGAGGCCGGAGGTAGTGAGGAGGGCGGCGGCTGCTCCAAAAATAGGTCATGGGCTTGGGTTGACTATGTGATAAGAGTGTGCTTGGTGGGTCATTTGTGGGCTAGATGTTTTCTTGGAGGTAGAGGGTTAGTAGAAGTACGAAGACGTAGGCTTGGATTATAGCTACGGCGACTTCTAGAATTGTGAGTAGGAAGAGGACTAGGAAGGTCAGTAGGGAGACCAGGGGTATTGTTGTGAAGAGGGCTACTGTGGCTGTAGAGATGAGTTGGATTAGTAGGTGGCCTGCTGTGAGGTTGGCTGTTAGTCGCACTCCAAGTGCCAGGGGGCGAATGAGGAGGCTTGTGGTTTCGATCAGGATTAGGGCGGGGATTAATGGGGTGGGGGTGCCTTCTGGTAGTAGGTGGCCTAGGGAGACAGAGGGTTGGTTTCGTAGACCTGTGAGAAGGGTGGCAAGTCACAAGGGGAAGGCCAGAGCTAGGTTTATGGATAATTGGGTGGTGGGGGTGAAGGTATAGGGTAACAGGCCTAGGAGGTTGATTAGTAGGAGGAAGATTATCAGTGAGGTTAAGATTAGTGCCCATTTATGTCCTTTTTTATTTAGTGGGGTTATTAGTTGCTTTGTGATTAGGTTGACGGCCCATAGCTGGAGGGTTGAGACCCGGTTGGTGACCCATCGGTTGCCCATGGACGGTAGGAGCAGGGCTGGGAATGTTATGGAGATGAGGATTAGGGGGATTCCTAGTAGGGAGGGACTTGAGAATTGGTCAAAAAAGCTTAGGTTCATGGTCAAGTTCAGGGGGTGGTGTTGTAGGTTGTAGGGGCTTTGTTAGGGAGGGGGTTCGTGGATACGAAGGACAGGAGTTTGGGTTGAATGATGAAAGAGAATGTTAATCAGGTGATGAGCATGATAAAAAATCAAGGACCTGGGTTTAGTTGTGGCATACCATTAAGGAGGGGGCAGAGTCCTCTTTCTCTAGCTTAAAAGGCTAGCGCTGTTTCATAGCTTCTTAATGTTAGGATGATGTCAGGGAGGATCAGTTTTCGAAGCTGGCGAGCGGGATAGCTTCTACTACGATAGGCATGAAGCTGTGGTTTGCTCCACAGATTTCTGAGCATTGGCCGTAGTATACGCCGGATCGGGGGGTTAAGAAGGAGGTTTGGTTTAGGCGTCCGGGGATTGCATCAGTTTTTACGCCTAGGCTAGGTACTGCTCATGAGTGCAGTACGTCATCGGCGGTGACGATGACTCGGACGGTGGATTCTGTTGGTACGATTACCCGGTGGTCTACTTCTAGGAGTCGGAAGTGTCCTAGTGGTAGATCTGCTGTGGGTGTTATGTAGGAGTCGAATGTAAGGTCTTTGAGGTCGGTATATTCGTAGGTTCAGTACCATTGGTGGCCGATGGCCTTTAAGGTGAGGGCCGGCTGGTTGATTTCGTCTATTATATACAGGATTCGGAGTGAGGGGAGGGCGAGGGAGACTAGTACGGCGGCTGGGAGGATTGTTCAGATTAGCTCGATTGCTTGCGCGTCGACAGTGCTTGATGATAGTTTTTGTGTGAGTATGATGGTCATGAGGTAGAGGACTAGGCTGCAAATAGCTAGGGCGACCATTAGGGCATGGTCGTGAAATTGCAGGAGTTCTTCTATGATAGGGGACGAGGCGTCTTGGAAGCCGAGTTGTATGTAGTTAGCCATGTTTGGATGTTGGGATGCACGGGGGTTTCACCTGTAATTTAGCCTTGACAAGGCTATGTAATTGTTTTACTAGCGTCCCTTGATGAGAAAGAAGCATAAGTGGTTTATGCGGTTGGCTTGAAACCAACATATGGGGGTTCGACTCCTTCCTTTCTTGTACCTGCACGAAAGCGGGTTCTTCGAAGGTGTGGAATGGGGGCGGGCAGCCGTGGATTCATTCAACGTTTGTGCTGGTTAGTTCTGGTTGTAGGACTTTACGTTTAGATGCGAAGGCCTCTCAGATGATAAACATTAGTATGATCACGGCTGTTATGGAGATTAGTGAGCCTACGGAGGAGATAGTATTTCATAGTGTGTAGGCGTCTGGGTAGTCCGAGTAGCGTCGGGGCATGCCGGCTAGGCCCAGGAAGTGCTGTGGGAAGAAGGTGAGGTTAACACCTACAAATATTACTCCAAAGTGGATTTTGGCTCATGTGGAGTGGAGTGTGTATCCGGTGAATAGTGGGAATCAGTGTGTGAAACCCGCTAGGATTGCAAATACTGCGCCTATTGACAGGACATAGTGGAAGTGTGCTACCACGTAGTAGGTGTCGTGTAGGGCGATGTCTAGGGAGGAGTTTGCTAGGACGATGCCTGTTAGGCCTCCAATGGTGAATAGGAAGATAAATCCTAGTGCTCATAGTATAGGGGGGTCTCACTTGATAACTCCTCCGTGCAGGGTTGCTAATCAGCTGAACACTTTAATACCGGTGGGGATTGCGATGATCATTGTGGCGGATGTGAAGTATGCTCGAGTATCTACGTCCATCCCTACTGTGAACATGTGGTGGGCTCATACGATGAATCCTAGGAACCCGATGGAAAGCATGGCTCAGACTATTCCTATGTAGCCGAACGGTTCTTTTTTTCCTGCGTAGTAGGCTACGACGTGTGAGATGATTCCAAATCCTGGGAGAATTAGGATGTACACTTCTGGGTGGCCAAAGAATCAGAATAGGTGCTGGTAGAGCACTGGGTCTCCCCCTCCTGCGGGGTCGAAGAAGGTGGTGTTTAGGTTGCGGTCTGTAAGGAGCATTGTGATGCCTGCGGCAAGGACTGGGAGTGAGAGGAGAAGCAGGACTGCGGTGATCAGTACGGATCAGACGAATAGGGGGGTTTGATATTGTGAAAGGGCTGGGGGTTTTATGTTAATCGCTGTTGTAATAAAGTTAATGGCCCCTAGGATGGAAGAGATACCTGCCAGGTGTAAGGAGAAGATGGCTAGGTCGACTGAGGCTCCCGCGTGGGCTAGGTTGCCTGCTAGAGGGGGATACACGGTTCAGCCGGTTCCCACCCCTGCTTCTACTGTAGAGGAGGCTAGTAGAAGGAGGAAGGAGGGAGGGAGAAGTCAGAAGCTTATGTTGTTTATTCGTGGGAATGCTATGTCAGGGGCCCCGATTATCAGGGGGACTAGTCAGTTTCCGAACCCTCCGATTATGATTGGTATAACTATGAAGAAGATTATTACGAAAGCGTGGGCTGTGACGATTACGTTGTAGACTTGGTCGTCTCCCAAGAGGGCGCCTGGTTGTCCTAGTTCAGCTCGGATAAGCAGGCTTAAGGCGGTACCTACTATTCCGGCTCATGCGCCGAAAATTAGGTATAGGGTACCGATGTCTTTGTGGTTGGTTGAAAATAATCATCGGTTAATGTATGTCACAGGTAAGATGGCTGAGTGAGTAAGCGTTAGGCTGTAGTCCTTTTTACAGAGGTTCAATTCCTCTTCTTATCGGCTCTGTAGTGAAATTCATGGTGAGTTGCAAGCTCATTGATGTGCATTAATCTGCGCCGGGGCCTGTAGGCAGAAGCCTGTTGGTTGGGGCATGTAGCTGTTAACTACACTTTTATGGGATCGAGGCCCATCTGTCTAGGGGGAAGGTAAGATCCTAGCTTAATTAAAGTGCCTGGGTTGCATTCAGGCGATGCAGGGTAGTATCCTGCGGGTCTTAGCAGAAACTAAGAGGGTCTAACTCTTGTTTAAGGCTTTGAAGGCCTTCGGTTTAGGTGAACCTAAGCTTCTTAGACGATGGCAGAGATTATAGGGGATACGGGGAGGAGTATGGTTGATGAGACGGTCAAGATGGCGATTGCAGTGTGGGTTGGGTTGTTGATGCGCCATTGTTTTATGTGGTTTGTAGTGTGTGGGGGGAGTGTGATTGTAGCGCAGTATGCTAGGCGGAGGTAGAAGAAGAGACCTAGCAGGGACAGGAGGGAGATTGTGATTGCTGCCGCGATTATGTCTTGCTTGGTTAGTTCTTGGATAATGAGCCACTTTGGCAGGAAGCCTGTTATGGGAGGTAGTCCTGCGAGGGAGAGTAGGGTCAGGAAAGATATTGCGCTTAATGAGGGGGTTTTTGTTCATGTGGTTATCAGGGTGGATAGCTTTAGGGTTTTGATTGAGTTTAAGGAGAGAAATACGGTTGCAGTTATTAGGGAGTAGAGGTAGAAGTTTAGTAGAGTGAGTTTGGGGGCGTAGGAAATGATAATGGCCATTCAGCCTAGGTGTGAGATGGAAGAGAATGCTAGGATTTTTCGGACTTGTGTTTGGTTCAGTCCTATTCACCCTCCGAGGGCTGCTGATAGGATGGCCATGCCTGTGAGCATGGTTTGGTTTAGTGATGGGGATGTTATGTATAGTAGGGTGATTGGTGGGAGCTTCATGACTGTGGAGAGGAGAAGGCCAGTGGTGAGGGGGGAGCCCTGAAGGACTTCGGGGAATCAGAAGTGGAAGGGGGCTAGTCCTAGTTTTATTGCGATGGCTGAGGTTAGGATTAAACATGATGTTGGGTGAGTTAGCTGGGTGATGTCTCATTGTCCGGTGTGTCATGCGTTGGTTATGCTGGAGAATAGTACTAGGGCAGAGGCAGCTGCTTGGACTAGGAAGTACTTGGTTGCGGCCTCGATAGCCCGGGGGTGGTGGGATTTTGAGATTAGGGGGAGGATAGCGAGAGTATTGATTTCTAAGCCTGTTCAGGCTGTGATTCAATGGTTGCTCGAGATTGTGATGGTTGTACCTAGGAGCAGGCTGAGGGTGAAGACTAGTTTTGCTTGGGGGGTCATTAGCAGGGGAAGGAGTTGAACCATCATTTTCGGGGTATGGGCCCGATAGCTTGTTTAGCTGACCCTACTAGAAAATAATATAAAGGGAGTATGGAGGGCTTTGATCTCTCTAGTGCAGGTTCGATTCCTGCTTTTCTAAGGCATAGGAAATGAGAGGGCTGGTATACCTCTATGTTCACTTTATCATAGTGACCCTTAAGACGTTCAGGCACATTTCCTTTGTGGGGCCTTAGGTGTGGGGGCAGACCCGCGTAGGAGATTGGCATGCTGGCGTGTCAGAGGCACAGGGCTAGGGTGAGGGGCAGGAAGCTTTTTCATAGGAGGTGTATTAGCTGGTCGTACCGGAATCGTGGGTAGGAGGCACGGATTCACAGGAACCCTGCTGACAGCAGGAGGGTCTTTGTGGCTAGTGCCAGGGGAAATAGCTCTTGGGGAAGGTCCAGGAGGCTTGGGTTGAAGAACAGGATGACGGTGAGCGTATTCATTAGTATGATATTAGCATATTCGGCCAGGAAGAAAAGGGCGAATGGGCCTGCTGCATACTCTACGTTGAAGCCCGAGACTAGTTCGGATTCCCCCTCTGTTAAGTCGAATGGGGCGCGATTTGTTTCAGCTAGTGTGGATACATATCACATTATGGCCAGGGGCCAGCAGGCGAAGATAAGGTAGAGGGGCTCTTGGGCGGTTGCGAAGGTGTCGAGGGTATAATTGCCGGTTAGAAGGATGGTGGATAGTAGGATGATTGCCAGGGTGACCTCGTAGGAGATGGTTTGTGCTACTGCGCGTAGGGCGCCAATTAGTGCGTATTTTGAGTTGGATGCTCAGCCAGATCACAGAATGGAGTAGACTGCTAGGCTGGACATGGCCAGTAGGAAGAGCACACCTAGGTTGAGGTCTGCAAGGGGGAATGGCAGAGGAAGTGGAGTTCAGATTGAAATTGCGAGGAGAAGGGCTAGTATGGGGGTGATGATGAATAGGATTGGAGAGGATGTTGAGGGGCGAATTGGTTCTTTAATAAACAGTTTTACTCCGTCGGCTAGGGGCTGGAGGAGTCCGAATGGGCCTACGATGTTTGGCCCTTTTCGGTTTTGTATGTAGCTTAAAATTTTGCGTTCTACTAGTGTGAGGAAGGCCACCGCGATTAGGATGGGTAGTGCATAGGAGAGAGCTATGATGAGGTTAATTAAAAGGGGGTATTTAGGCATTGGGTTGAGTAAAGCTAGGGAGAGGATTTGAACCTCTGAGTGAAAGGACTTAAGCCTTTTGCATTTGCCGAGCTCTGCCACGCTAGCTGGTCCTTTTCTAGGACGTGGGGGGAAGTGATAGCCTTTCGTAATTTAGTTGGCTTCATTACTTAAGGCGAAGGCTTGCTTGCAGCATAGGCCTTGCTTTTCCTCTCCTTTCGTACTGGGAAGAGCTTATCATAGATAGAAACCGACCTGGATTACTCCGGTCTGAACTCAGATCACGTAGGACTGTTAATCGTTGAACAAACGAACCCTTAGTAGCGGCTGCACCACTAGGATGTCCTGATCCAACATCGAGGTCGTAAACCTCCTCGTCGATATGGACTCTTGGAGGAGATTGCGCTGTTATCCCTGGGGTAGCTTGGTCCATTGATCAATTGTATTGGATCTGGTTGCTATTAGCACGTTGAGGGGTTGCTCTTAGTCTAGATGTTAGGTCCAAGGTTTGGAGGTTCTGTTTTGCTCCAAGGTCGCCCCAACCGAAAAAGTGCAAGCCAATAGCCCGTGGGGTAAGTGAGCCCGTAGTGGGTTGGTATGTTATTTGGGGTGGTTGCTGATTTTGAAGTTCCACAGGGTCTTCTCGTCTTATGGGTTTATCCCTGCTTTTGTACAGGGAGATCAATTTCACCGATCGCCTGTAAGAGACAGTTAAGACCTCGTTTAGCCATTCATACGGGCCCCAATTTACGGGACAATTGATTGCGCTACCTTTGCACGGTTAGGATACCGCGGCCGTTGAACTACGTCACCGGGCAGGCATCACCTTCAATACTTGTCTATTGGTTTGCTGAAGGCTATGTTTTTGGTAAACAGTCGGGCCTTGATGGTTTGCCTAGTTCCTTTTACAGGTTTTAATCTTTCTTAACGGACGCTCCTCTGTCGGGTTAACAAGGTGGTTAATACTATGCTTGTTGGATTTGTCGTATATTGGGTACTTGTTAATAATGTACGGATGTAAGCTTGCGTCGAAGAGGGAGAACCCTGGTTACTCATTCTAGCATTAATTCTCCTATTGGGTTATAGGTTGGCCTGTTAGTGTGGAGGGAGTCATGTGAGTTTGATATTTTTGGGTACAGAGCTTTAACGCACTCTTTGTTGATGGCTGCTTGAGGGCCCACAGGTGTTTGTTTGGGGTCGTTATTTATCCGCTCGTGGAGATTGTTTTCTTTTTTAAAGGAGCTGTACCTCCTTTAAATAGCCCTTAATTCGCTTCATTAGGGTTCTGGGTTTCCTTGGAGAAGAATTAAGAGTGAACTTAGATTCGTTTCACAGGCAACCAGCTATCACCCAGCTCGATTGGCTTTTCACCTCTACCAACGAGTCGTCCCACTCTTTTGCAACAGAGACGGGTTCGCTCAAGATAGCTGCTCGTGGGTAGCTCGCTTGGGTTTCGGGATGGCAAACTTAAACTCATTTTGCTTGGTTTTTCTTGCTAGACCATGATGCAAAAGGTACAAGGGCTGATCTTTGCTGCTTATAGCTTAGGGTCTTTCACTTCTATTTCATCTTTCCCTTACGGTACGTGGTCTCTATCGCGCCAGGTGGTGTCTTTTCTATCGCCTATACTGGGACTAGCAAATGCTTTGGTTAAGTGGTGTGGGTGGCTTTGTTATTCTGTGTCATGTGTGTTGGGCTAGAGTTTGGCATCAAGACGATCTGGTGTGAGTAGATATTTTTCAGGTGTAAGCTGAATGCTTTTGCTTAAGCTACGTCTTGGTGTCCTAAGTACACCTTCCGGTACACTTACCTTGTTACGACTTACCTCCTCTTTGGCTGAGAAACTTATTATTTATGGGGTTGAGGGGTCGCTTTTGAGGAGGGTGACGGGCGGTATGTACGCACTCCAGAGCCGGCTTAAAGAGGGCTCGCTACTCCCTCTTTACTGCTAAATCCGCCTTCTAGGTACAATTTCATGTGCCTTTGCCGTTGTGTTCTATTTTAGAAAATGTAGCCCATTGCTTCCATTCCATGGGCTATACCTTGACCTGTCTTATTAGCGTAGCACGGCTATTGCGTCCACTGTTGAGCCATCATGAGGGGTGGGCTGGAGACGGCGGTATATAGGCTGTTTAGGGCAAGGAATGGTCAGGTATATCGTGGATCATCGATTACAGAACAGGCTCCTCTAGGTGGGTTTGGAGCACCGCCAAGTCCTTAGAGTTTTAAGCGTTGGTGCTCGTAGTTCTCGGGCGGATGCTCCGGTTAGATCGAGCATCAAGATTTAGGGCCAGGCATAGTGGGGTATCTAATCCCAGTTTGGGCCCTGGCTTTCGTGGCTTCAATCAATCGTTAGTCTAAGATCTTCTTTGAATAGAGGCCTTGTACGCATCTTTGGCTTGTGACAACTCAGTTGCTTTTTAATCTTAGTTACTTGGATAGCATGTGACCACTCTTTACGCCGTTAGTAATGTTAATTTGGGTCTCCTGTCTGACCGCGGTGGCTGGCACAGGATTTACCGACCCTTAATTGCTATGACTAAGTCAAGTTTACACTCATTGCTTAATATTAATTACTGCTGAATGCCCGTGGGGGTGTGGCAATTGCTAGGCGTCTTGGGCTACGGTTGGGGGGTGTGTGCCTGATACCCGCTCCTATTGACCTAAAGTTAGGGTGCCTAGGGCATCTACACTGGACTGCGGATACTCGCATGTATAAATCTAGCAACAACCAACAGTAAGGTTAGGACTAAGTCTTTTGTCCTTGGGTGTGTGTGCAACGACCATCTTGGCGTCTTCAGCGCCATGCTTTGTATAAGCTACAGGGAC